AATAAATGTTGGATTTTTTAGCATTGAAAAAATTTAGTCATCGGCTCAATACAGTTTTTTGGGCTTTTTTTCGGGAAACTTTTTAAGGGGTATGTGACATATATATATATATAACGCGGATGGCTAACCCATATTTCAACTTGTTAGTCTGGACGCTCTCGAACCTTCCTTGCTTTTGGGGTTTGACAAGGAGAACAGGATTTGCTGAGCGTAGGGGGTAAGGGGGTTTGTCGCGTAAAAACCGAAGAGGGGGGCATCTATATTAGGATAAGTTGAAGAAGGACAGATCCGTTATGCACTTGATAGAGTATAATGTAATTCTTAAGTTATGTCTTTTAATCATTAACCTAGTTTAACCAATGCAAGGAAATGTACAACCTTAAGATGTTACTTGAGCCTGCACTCTGAAATGTAAGCGAAAGGTAACCAAAAAAAAGAACCCTATGCATATAAAAGAATGCCCGGCATGTGGGGTAATGAGGAGTATGTATTTACACCAATAATCAGATGCAAGGATACCTCAATAAGAGTGGATTAAACATGCCATGCCCGTGAAATAGGAATCAGATGCCAGGAATAATTCATAATATACCACCCTCCATAATATGTCCCTGATTCTATCATGGGTAATATGCCTTACTGGACAAGGTTGGTCGGCTCTTACTGCATTAAGATTGTCGCAGTAAATGTTAGTTAAGTATTTCAAGGAAAATGTTGAGTGCGATATTTAGGGGGAAAACCTATAACCCGGGTTAAGATATACTATTTCTGAAGCTTAATAATATGCTTATGCACGTCTTAGACGTTAGTACTTGCTTTTAGGTTAAAATAGATGAATGGTGATAATACATATATAGTCCTAGTATATTGCATATATTGGGTTTATGTACGTCTTAGGTGTTAGTACTTGCTTTTAGGTTAAAATAAATGCATGGTGATAATACATAGCTGTATGACACCCATACAGTTCAAGTATATTACGCGGGCACCAACGTATGTTTCTGTTCAGGACATGAGTACTATACATGAATATGTAACCATATTGGTCCATCAGAAAATAGTTTAATTTAGAATCCTGGCTTTGGGAGCCAGGGGTGGGAGTTAAAATCTCCTTTTTCTGGGCGCTAGGAGGGGGTTTAACCCTCGATCTTCGGATTACAAGACCGATGCTTTCAAACTAAGCTACTAGGGCAAGCTCATTTCAGTGCTTTATTTTCTGCTCACCCTGCAAGAGGGGCTAGAAGAAGGAACAACGCAAAGTATAGGACTGAGGCGACTTGGCCAATAATAATGTACGGGTGCTCTACAGGTATGCCCCCAATTCAAGTCAGAATAATTATATCTGCTACCAAGGTTCAGAATAAGAATTGGGTGATCGGCCGGAAGGTTAGTCCCCGTTGTTTTGAGGTGTGTAAAATTGGGACCACTAATAGTACAAGAATACTGAATAACAGCGCTAGAACTCCCCCTAACTTATTTGGGATCGATCGCAGAATAGCGTAGGCAAACAGGAAGTATCATTCGGGTTGAATGTGTGGGGGAGTAACCAGGGGGTTCGCTGGCGTGAAATTCTCTGGGTCGCCGAGTAAAGTAGGGGAGAACAACGTTAGAGACGTGAGAGCGAGCAACATCAGGACGAAACCGAGGAGGTCTTTATAGGAGAAGTAAGGGTGGAAGGAGATCTTGTCTGCGTCGGAGTTTAGCCCGGCAGGGTTGTTTGAGCCTGTCTCGTGTAAGAATAGTAAGTGGAGTACAGTCGCGCCGGCGATGACGAAGGGGAACAGGAAGTGGAAGGCAAAGAACCGTGTCAATGTTGCGTTATCTACTGAAAAGCCCCCTCAAATTCATTGCACGAGGGTGTCCCCCATATAAGGCACTGCTGACAGAAGATTCGTAATAACTGTGGCGCCTCAGAAGGATATTTGGCCTCATGGGAGTACATAGCCTACGAAGGCGGTCATCATAACTAGGAGGAGCAGGACGACTCCAATATTTCAGGTTTCTTTATAAAGGTAGGATCCGTAGTAAAGGCCACGAGCAATGTGCATGTAAATACAGATGAAGAAAAACGATGCTCCGTTGGCATGTATATTCCGGATAAGTCAGCCGTAGTTGACGTCTCGGCAAATGTGTGTGACGGATGAAAATGCAGTTGAGATGTCGGAGGTGTAGTGTATTGCTAGGAATAATCCGGTAAGGATCTGAGTAATTAAGCATAATCCTAGAAGAGATCCGAAGTTTCATAACGCTGAGATATTTGATGGTGTTGGAAGGTCGACCAGTGCGCCGTTAGCGATTTTTATTAATGGGTGGGTTTTTCGTAGGCTTGCCATTACTGTTCCTGTAGTTGAATTACAACGGTGGTTCTTCAAGTCACTAGTCTCGGTTAAAGTCTGAGCGGGAACCATGACTTATTTTGTGTCTTTATTACTAATAGCTTTGATTATAGGGCTGATTGCTGTTGCGTCCAATCCCACCCCTTATTTTGCTGCCTTAGGGTTAATAGTGGCTGCTGGGGTTGGGTGCGGGGTATTAATTGGGAGTGGGGGGCCTTTCTTGTCTTTAGTGCTCTTCTTAATCTATCTAGGGGGAATGCTTGTGGTGTTTGCTTACTCGGCAGCGTTAGCTGCTGACCCCTTCCCGGAAGCGTGAGGAAGTCGCTCGGTGATAGGGTACGTTCTGGTTTACCTGCTAGGGGTTGTGCTGATAGGTGGATTATTTTGAGGGGGGTGGCATGAGGGTTCCTGAGCGGCAATTGATGAATTAAAAGAGTTTTCTGTGTTGCGAGGGGATGTGGGGGGTGTAGCTATAATATACTCTTTCGGGGGGACAATATTAGTTATTTGTGCTTGGGTGCTACTCTTAACTTTGCTTGTGGTGCTAGAATTGACTCGGGGTCTGAGTCGTGGGACACTTCGAGCGGTTTAAATAAGAATCAAGGCGACCGCCAAGATTATAGTTAGAAGGAAGATGGTCAAAAACTTTTTAATTGTCCCCCGCGAGATGTTGCCCACTATCTGTGCTAGTATTATTTGGGTTAGAGTAAATGACTTCGGACCTGCAATTTCAAGCCAGGTTTGGTCGAGTTTAGTAGCAGTCGATCGCCCGAGGGTGAGGCTAGCCTCTGGGGATAGTCGGTGCATTAATGAAGGGAAGTACCCTAGCATGTTCGAGAAGTGGTGAGGGGAATTCTTAAAGGCGGCTTTGTAGGGGTTGTTGGTTTTGGCTGCAAGCTCTATGGCCACAAGAAGCCCGGTGATAGCCGCTATTAAGGCTGCTACTTTAAGGGCCGTAGGCATAGTCATTACTGGCGTTTTTATAGGTAGAAAATTGTATGTAATTACGAGTCCTGCAATAATACTTCCCCAGGCAAGTCGTTTAACCGGTCGAATCATAAGGGGGTTGTCCTCGTTAATAGGAGACAGTGGGAGGAACCGTGGCGAGCCCATGGTCACGAAGTACACTACGCGGAAGCTGTAGACTGCAGTAAAGGATGTGGCGATAAGGGTTAGGATAAGGGCCCAGGCGTTAAGGTAGGAAGTGTTTAGGGCTTCAATAATGGCGTCTTTTGAGAAGAATCCGGCGAGGAAGGGGGTGCCCGCCAGTGCTAGGCTTCCAATTGTTAAGCACGTTGAGGTGATAGGCAGGAGTTTATGGAGGCCGCCCATCTTTCGAATGTCCTGTTCATCATTTAGGCTATGAATAATAGACCCTGAGCAAAGAAAGAGTATGGCCTTGAAGAATGCGTGTGTGCAGATATGGAGGAATGCTAGTTGTGGTTGATTTAGCCCAATTGTGACTATCATGAGTCCGAGCTGACTTGATGTTGAGAATGCGACAATCTTTTTGATATCATTTTGGGTGAGTGCGCAAGTGGCTGTGTATAGGGTAGTAAGTGCTCCTAAACATAAACAACCTGATAGTGCTAGTTTGTTGTGCTCTATTAGAGGGTGCAGTCGAATTAATAGGAAGATACCTGCAACCACTATAGTGCTGGAGTGGAGCAGCGCGGATACTGGTGTCGGGCCCTCTATGGCGGACGGAAGTCATGGGTGTAGACCAAATTGGGCGGATTTTCCCGCTGCTGCAAGGATAAGTGCAATTAGTGGGGTTGTCATATCGTAGTTTTTTGATAAAGCAAAAACTTGTTGTATTTCTCAGGAGTTTAGGTTCATGGCAAATCAGGCTATAGCTAGGATTAGCCCAATATCTCCCACACGGTTATAAATTACTGCTTGGAGGCTTGCGGTATTAGCATCCGCTCGGCCGTGTCATCAGCCGATGAGCAGAAAAGATATAATACCAACTCCTTCCCAGCCGATGAACAGTTGAAATAAGTTATTGGCTGTAACAAGGATGATTATGGCCACCAAGAATAGCAGTAGGTATTTGAAGAATCGGTTCATGTTAGGGTCAGAATGCATGTACCATAGCGCGAATTCTAGAATAGACCATGTTACAAAGAGGGCGATAGGGGTGAAAATAAGGGAGTAGTGATCAAATTTAAAGCTAATATTGGCGTCAAACACTTGGGTATTCATCCACTGTAAGTTTGTAGTAATATTCTCTGCTCCCTGGGCTAGGTAGACTATTAGGGGCAACAGGCTTACGAAGAATGCAGTACTAACGGCAGTTTTCACGTGGCTGCTTGCTCAGTTAGGTCCTTGGGGGTTAGGATTTAGTGTTGTAAGCAGGGGCAGAATGAGAATTGTAACAATTAAAAGGAATGAGGAGGATATGACTTGGGCTGTTGAGGTCATAGCTTCCGCTTGGATTTGCACCAAGAGTTTTTGGTTCCTAAGACCAACGGATGAGCTGTTATCCTTCAGAAGCGTAAAGAAGCCGAGGACTTTAACCTCGGGGCATAAGTATTAGCAGCACTTATTGATTTCTGTCCTTCCTTGGTGAGTAAGGGGATTTTAACCCCTGTTTTCAGAATCACAATCTGATGTTTTAGTTAAACTATACTTACTAGTAACATCACCCTCATATGAGTTCTGGCTTCGTCACGAGGAGAAGCACTGGGATGAGGTGAAGGGCCATTAGTAGATGTTCTCGGGTGTGAAATGGTGAGAGTTTCACGATGTGGTGTGGAGTTGGGCCGCGCTGGGATATTAAAAACATGTAGAGGGAATAGGCCGCAGTGATTAATGTTCCGAGTCCAGTAAGCGCGATGGTTCAGGGGGACCAGCTAAATAGAGTGGTAATGATCATAATTTCTCCCATGAGGTTAGGAAGTGGGGGGAGTGCCAGGTTGGCCAGGTTTGCAATGAATCACCAAACAGCTGTTAAGGGGAAAATCACCTGTAGGCCTCGAGCGAGAACTATGGTTCGACTATGGGTTCGTTCGTAAGCTGTATTTGCTAGACAGAATAATATAGAGGATACTAAGCCGTGGGCAATTATAAGGATAATTGCCCCTGTGAACCCTCAGGGAGTCTGGATAAGAATCCCCCCTGCGACAAGGCCCATGTGGCTTACAGAGGAGTAAGCAATTAGTGACTTAAGGTCAGTCTGTCGTAGACAAATTGATCCGGTCATAATAATGCCTCAAAGTGCTAGGATAATAAATGGGTAGATCAGGTCCTTAGAGAGTGGGTCTAGCATCATCATTATACGCATTATGCCGTAACCCCCAAGTTTTAGAAGAATTGCTGCTAGAACCATGGACCCTGCAACAGGGGCTTCCACATGCGCTTTTGGTAATCATAGATGTACGCCATAAAGAGGCATTTTTACTAGGAAGGCGATTAAGCAGCCTGCTCACCAGATTTTATGACTTCAAGAGCTTATCAGCACTGGAGGGGTGTACTGAATAATCAGTAAGGATAGAGTCCCTGTGGACTGCTGGAGAAGGAGTAGGGCTACTAAAAGAGGTAGCGACCCGGCCAGAGTGTAAAATAGGAAATAAGTGCCTGCGTTGAGGCGTTCGGTCTGATTTCCTCAGCGGGTGATAATAATAAGGGTAGGGATGAGAGTGGCTTCAAATATAATATAAAACATGATGATTTCTGTGGCGCCAAAGGCTATAATTAAGAAAGCCTGAAGGGAAGTAAGAAGCGTAATATATAGGCGCTGACGTGCAAGGGGCTCAGGGTTAATATGGTTCTGGCTGGCTAAAATCATTAGGGGGAGGAGCCAGCATGTTAAGACTAGAAGAGGAGTTGATAAGGGGTCTGTGGCTAAGTAGGTGCTGGATGAAGCTCATCCGGCCTCTGAGGTTCAGCTAAATCATGTGAGGCTTGCAAGGGCAATTAAGAGGCCATGGGTGGTGGTAATCGTTCATAATCACTTAGGAGAGGCCAGTCAAATCGTTGGAAATATTATAATTGTTGGGATTAAAATTTTTAACATTGTAGAAGATTAAGGTTTTGCAGGCGGTCGGTGCCATGGGTTCGGGCGGTGGCGACTAAGAGTGCAAGGCCCGTACTTGCCTCGCAGGCGGAAAAAGCCAGCAATAGTATAGGGGCGGTAGAGAAGCTTGTCGATTCAAATTGTAATGTCCACAGGGCTAGTGCAATAAATAGGGACAGTATCATGCCCTCTAGGCATAGCAGCGCGGAAAGGAGATGTGTTCGGTGGAATGCTAGCCCCATTAGGCCTAAAATAAATGCTGAGGTAAAGCTAAAGTGTACTGGTGTCATAAGAGGGCCGTGGACTTGAACCACAATTTTCTGAGCCGAAATCAGAGGTCTTTTTTAGACTAGCCCCCTATTCGGCTCACTCTAAGCCCCCTTGGGTTCATTCATAGATTAATCCGAGGGTCAACAGAATTAGTACCGTGGTGGCTCAAAAGAATGTTCCGGTTGGGCTGTGGAGTTGGTCGCCCCATGGAAGTGGGAGAAGAAGGGCAATCTCTAGGTCAAACAAGAGGAACAGAATTGCTACTAAAAAGAATCGTAAGGAGAATGGTAGTCGGGCTGATCCTAATGGGTCAAACCCGCATTCGTAAGGAGAAAGTTTTTCTGCGTCAGGGTTTATTTGTGGTAACCAGAAAGACACAATTGCAAGGATTGAGGACAGGGCCACAGCAATAATAAAAATGGTTGTAATTAAGTTCATTATCTTTCCTTGGGGTCTAACCAAGACTAAATGATTGGAAGTCACTTGTACAAACTTTAATACTAGAAAGATATGAGCCTCATCAATAGATTGACACGTAAAGGAATAATCAGACTACGTCCACAAAGTGTCAGTATCAGGCAGCGGCTTCAAAGCCGAAGTGGTGTTCGGACGTAAAGTGGTACTGAATTTGGCGGAGAAGACAGACGGCTAAGAAGGTTGAGCCGATAATAACATGTAGTCCGTGGAAGCCTGTGGCTACGAAGAAGGTTGAGCCGTATACGCCATCTGCAATTGTGAAAGGTGCTTCGTAGTATTCTATAGCCTGAAGGGCGGTAAAATAGAACCCTAACAAAATTGTAAGTGCAAGGGATTGGATAGCTTGCTTTCGTTCTCCTTCTATAATACTGTGGTGGGCCCATGTAACTGTCACCCCGGAAGCTAGTAACACGGCCGTATTGAGGAGAGGTACCTCAAAGGGGTCTAAAGTGGTGATCCCTGTAGGGGGTCAGCATCCGCCCAGCTCAGGCGTTGGGGCCAGGCTTGAGTGGTAAAAGGCTCAGAAGAAGCCCAGGAAGAAGAACACCTCAGAAGTAATAAACAGAATCATTCCGTACCGCAACCCCTTTTGTACTGGTGGTGTATGATGACCTTGGAAGGTCCCTTCTCGGATAACGTCACGTCATCATTGAAATATAGTAAGGAGTAGCAGGATTAACCCGAGGGTTATTAGTGTCACCGAGTGGAAGTGAAATCAGATTGCTAGGCCGGATGTCATAAGTAGGGCACCGACGGCTCCGGTTAGTGGTCATGGGCTAGGATCAACCATATGATATGCATGCGCTTGGTGGGCCATTAAACGTTTTCTTGTAGGTAAAGGCTTAGGAGGAGTACGAATACATAGGCCTGAATTATTGCTACTGCAACTTCTAGAAGCGTCAAGAGGAAGAGTACGGCGGCCGTGAGGATTGCTACAGTTGGTATTATAGGTAGAAGAACGAATACGGCTGTGGCAATAAGCTGAATAAGAAGGTGACCTGCAGTTAAGTTGGCTGTAAGTCGGACCCCTAGGGCTAGGGGCCGAATAAATAAACTAATAGTTTCGATGATAATTAGTACAGGAATTAAAGGAATAGGGGTCCCTTCAGGGAGTAGGTGTCCTAGGGCGACTGTTGGTTGGTTTCGCATGCCAATAATTACTGTAGCAAGTCACAGCGGCACAGCAAGCCCTATGTTTAATGATAGTTGTGTTGTAGGAGTGAAAGTATAGGGCAGAAGGCCTAGCATGTTAATAGTGATGAGGAATACTATTAATGAGGTAAATATTAGGGCCCATTTATGTCCCCCTATATTTAAAGGCATAAGTAGTTGATTAGTGAAGCGGTTAATGAATCATGCTTGAAGTGTGGTGAGTCGGCTATTTATTCAACGAGATGAGGGGGTCGGGAATAATACTCATGGAAGCGCGATTGCGATAGCGATGAGCGGGATCCCTAGGAAAGAGGGGCTTGCAAATTGATCGAAGAAGCTTGCTATCATGGTCAGTTTCAGGAGTCAGTTTTATGTTTTTCTTCACTTATTGGGGCAGGTTCATTAGGTGTTAGATGGTTTAACACCTTAGTAGGGATGATGGTTAGGAAAATGAATCATGAAAATACTAGAATTGCGAATCAGGGACTAGGGTTGAGTTGAGGCATGTCACTAGGGGTGGTCGGTAGGCACCAAACTTTGGCTTAAAAGGCCAACGCTTTGTCCAGTAATTAGCTTCCTAGCGAGGCGTCTTCTAGTATTAGTGTGGATCAGCTTTCAAAATGTTTTAATGGAACGGCTTCAACTACAATAGGCATAAAGCTATGATTGGCTCCGCAAATTTCAGAGCACTGTCCGTAGAATACACCTGGTCGTGAGGCGATAAAGGCAGTTTGGTTTAGCCGTCCAGGTACCGCGTCTATTTTTACACCGAGAGATGGGATAGCTCAGGAGTGCAGTACGTCCTCGGCAGATACTAGAACGCGAATTGGTGATTCTATCGGAACTACTATTCGGTGGTCTGTTTCTAGAAGTCGAAATTGCCCTGGTGTAAGATCTTGAGTGGGGATTATGTATGAGTCAAATCCTAGGTCTTCATAGTCTGTGTACTCGTAGCTTCAATATCATTGGTGTCCTATGGCTTTAATTGTTAAGTGAGGGTCATTAACTTCATCTATAAGATATAGAATTCGAAGGGAAGGAAGAGCAATTAGAACTAAAATAACTGCTGGTAAAACCGTTCACACAATCTCGATTTCTTGAGAGTCTAAGATATATTTGTTGGTGAGTTTGGTTGAAACTATTGCGACAATAATATAGAGTACTATTGTGCTAATTAAAAATACAATTATTAGGGCGTGGTCGTGGAAGTGAAGAAGCTCTTCTATAACGGGTGATGCCGCGTCTTGGAATCCTAGTTGTGTGGGGTGTGCCATTAAAATTAAGACATACAGGAGTTTAACCTGTAATTTCATCTCGACAAGGTGATGTAATATGCATATTTTACTAATGTCTCCAGAAGAAAGTGACAGAGTGGTTATGTGACTGGCTTGAAACCAGTACATGGGGGTTCAATTCCTCCCTTTCTCGTTAGTTTGATTGGACTTGGACAAATGCTGGCTCCTCGAATGTGTGGTATGGGGGAGGGCAGCCATGCAGTCATTCTACATTTGTTATAGTTAGTTCTACTGAGGACACTTCTCGTTTGGCAGCAAAGGCTTCTCACAGAATAAATAAGAACATAATTACTGCTACTAGTGAGATAAGTGAGCCGATGGATGATACTGTATTTCATAGGGCGTAAGCATCCGGGTAATCAGAATACCGTCGTGGCATTCCTGCTAGGCCCAGGAAGTGCTGTGGGAAGAAGGTGAGGTTAACGCCAATGAATATCACAGCAAAGTGGATTTTTGTTCATGTATCATTGAGGGTGTATCCTGAAAATAGAGGGAATCAGTGAACAAACGCTGCTATGATAGCAAATACAGCCCCTATTGATAGAACGTAATGGAAGTGGGCGACAACATAGTATGTATCATGGAGGACAATATCAAGTGATGAATTGGCGAGAACAATTCCTGTTAGTCCGCCAACTGTGAAGAGGAAAATAAAGCCTAGGGCCCATAGTATAGGAGTTTCTCATTTAATTGAGCCTCCGTGGAGTGTGGCAAGTCAGCTAAATACTTTTACACCGGTTGGGATTGCGATGATTATTGTTGCGGACGTAAAGTATGCACGGGTGTCTACGTCTATCCCAACAGTGAACATGTGGTGGGCTCAGACGATAAATCCTAGAAGGCCGATGGCCATCATGGCTCAGACTATCCCTATATAGCCGAATGGCTCTTTTTTGCCTGAGTAGTAGGCTACAACATGAGAAATAATCCCAAATCCGGGTAAAATAAGAATATAAACTTCTGGGTGGCCGAAGAATCAGAATAAGTGTTGGTAGAGAATAGGGTCACCTCCTCCGGCTGGGTCAAAGAATGTGGTATTTAAGTTCCGGTCAGTAAGAAGTATAGTAATCCCAGCAGCCAGAACGGGTAGTGATAGGAGCAGAAGAACGGCAGTCACAAGTACAGCTCACACGAAGAGTGGAGTCTGGTACTGCGAGATTGCTGGAGGTTTCATGTTAATAATTGTTGTGATGAAATTAACTGCCCCGAGAATTGATGATACACCTGCCAGGTGCAGAGAGAAGATTGTAAGGTCCACTGATGCTCCTGCGTGGGCAAGATTACCTGCAAGTGGGGGGTAGACAGTTCATCCTGTTCCGGCCCCAGCTTCAACGCCAGAAGAGGCTAGGAGTAGCAGGAATGATGGAGGCAGGAGTCAGAAACTTATGTTATTTATTCGTGGAAATGCCATGTCAGGTGCCCCGATCATTAGAGGCACAAGTCAGTTTCCGAATCCGCCAATAAGAATTGGCATTACTATAAAGAAGATTATTACAAAGGCATGGGCAGTAACAATAACGTTATAGATTTGATCGTCACCCAGGAGTGAGCCGGGTTGACTTAGTTCAGCTCGAATAAGAAGGCTTAAAGCGGTTCCTACCATTCCGGCCCAGGCACCAAATACTAAATAAAGGGTACCAATGTCTTTGTGGTTTGTAGAAAAGAATCAGCGCGTAATTGCCACAGGTAGGGTAGCCGAGTGCCTAGGCGGTGGGTTGTAGCCCCGAAGACAGAGGTTTAAGTCCTCTTCCTATCAAGCCCCGTGGTGGAGTGACCACGTTGGATTGCAAATCCAGAGACGCAGAGTAATCGCCTGCCGGGGCTTTCCCGCCTTACCCGGCAAATGGCGGGAAAGTAGATGGATGCTCGCTGGCTTGAGCGCTTAGCTGTTAACTAAGAGTTTGTAGGATCGAGGCCTTCCCATCTAGAAAGGCCTTAGTTTAACAAAAACATTTGATTTGCATTCAGAAGATGCAAGATAAACTCTTGTAGGTCTTATCAAGGGCTAGAAGATTCTCACTTCTGCTTAGAGCTTTGAAGGCTCTTGGTCTAATGCTATCCTAAGCCCTTAAATAACTAGTGTTACAATAGTTGGGGTAATGGGCAATAGGCCGAGGGCTATTACGGTGGACAGGGCTAGGGGAATAGAGGCTTGAGTTGTTTGGACCCGTCAGGGAGTGGTTGAGGTGATGGTGTTAGGGGAGATGGTGAGAGTCATTGCGTAACAGAGCCGCAAATAAAAGTATAGGCTGATTAGGGCAGCAAGAGCCATGACGGTTGCAGTGAGAGGAAGTTCTTGTTTTGCAAGCTCTTGCAGGATCAGTCACTTCGGCATAAAGCCGGTAAGTGGGGGCAGACCCCCCAGGGACAGTATCACTAGGGCGGCTGTGGCGGTTAGTAACGGACTCTTTGATCAGGTAGTTGCAAGGGTGCCAATTTTTGTGGCATACGAAAGCTTCAGCGTGAGGAACGCCGCGGATGTTATCAAGATATAGGTTAGTAACGCGAGAAGGGTTAGTTGAGGAGCATGCTGAAGAACAATAATTATTCAACCCATGTGGGCAATTGAGGAGTAGGCTAAAACTTTCCGGAGCTGGGTTTGGTTCAATCCGCCTCAACCGCCGATTAAGGTTGATGTAAGTCCAAGGGCTGTTAGTAGAAATGGGTCGAATGCTTGGGCTGTTTGTATAATCAGTGCAAGCGGCGCAAGCTTCTGCCAGGTAGATAATACTAGCCCTGTTAATAGGTCTAAACCCTGTAGTACCTCGGGCATTCAGAAATGCATTGGTGCTAGCCCAATTTTAAGTGCTAAGGCGGCGAGAATCATCGCGGTGGCGATTGGATCCGACATGTTAGTCATATTTCATTCTCCTGTGATTCATGCGTTAGTTGTGCTTGCAAAGAGGATCACCGCGGCTGCGGTGGCCTGGGTAAGAAAGTACTTTGTGGTAGCTTCTACGGCCCGGGGATGGTGGTGCTGTGCTATTAAAGGAACAATTGCTAGGGTATTAATCTCCAGGCCTATCCAGGCTAACAATCAGTGGGAGCTGGCAAAGGTGAGGGTAGTTCCTAAGCCGAGGCTGGACAAAAGTGTAGCTAATACGTAAGGGTTCATTGATGGAGGAGGGATTTTAACCGTCATGTTCGGGGTATGGGCCCGAAAGCTTATTTAGCTGACCCCATCATAGAAAGTGGTGTAGAGGAAGCACTAAGAGTTTTGATCTCTTGGGCATGGGTTCGACCCCCTTCTTTCTAAGAACTGAGGGGATTTTAGCCCCTGTGAGCCACTCTATCAAAGTGGTCCCTGAGCACTCGGGCACAGTTCCTAAGTTATAGCTGTGGGGGAAGGCCCGCCAGTGCAATCGGGAGAGATACATGCCATAACACGAGGGCTAGTGTTAGGGGAAGGAAGTTTTTCCACACTAAGTGCATGAGCTGGTCATACCGGAATCGGGGGTAAGAGGCCCGTACCCACAGGAATATCACGGACAGAAGTGCGGCTTTGATTATTAGGCCAATTGTGGCCAGCTCGGGTACAGCGGGAAAATATGATGTTCCTAGGAATAGTACGGCGGAGAGAGTGTTTATTAGTAAGATGTTGGCGTATTCGGCTAGGAAGAATAAGGCAAAGGGCCCCCCTGCATATTCCACGTTAAAGCCCGAGACGAGCTCTGATTCACCCTCTGTTAGGTCGAAAGGTGCTCGATTGGTCTCGGCAAGAGTGGAGATGTACCATATTGCGGCTAGCGGTCATGCAGGAATAAGTAGTCACACACTTTCTTGTGCCGTATTAAACGTCTGAAGAGTATAGCCGCCAGAAAAGACGATTACTGAGAGGAGAATGAGGCCTAGACTTACTTCATATGAAATTGTTTGGGCGACTGCTCGCAGGGCGCCGATGAGCGCGTATTTTGAATTAGATGCTCATCCTGAGCCAAGAATAGAATATACTGCAAGGCTTGATAGTGCTAAAATGAACAGAACACCTAAGTTAAGGTTGATGACCGGGTGAGGCATAGGGATCGGGGCTCAAAGGGTGAGAGCTAGAGTTAGCGCAAGAATAGGGGTTGCCAGGAATAAGAATGGGGATGATGTCGAGGGGCGGACGGGCTCCTTGATGAACAACTTAACTCCATCCGCAATAGGTTGAAGTAAGCCGTAAGGTCCAACCACATTAGGTCCTTTTCGCAGCTGCATATATCCTAGTACTTTTCGCTCAAGTAAGGTCAAGAATGCCACGGCTAGTAGCACAGGAACAATGTAGGCTAGCGGGTTAATTAGGTGGGTCATCAAGGTGTTAAGCATGAACTGGGGAGAGGATTTGAACCTCTGGTTTTAAGGGCTTAGGCCTTACGCAATTTACCATGCTCTGCCACCCCAGTATGCCCTTATCTTGAGCGGCAGGGGTTTTGGCCCTCCCTTATTTAATTTATTTGTTTTCATGAATTAGGGGTGGGGCATGCGTTAAGTATAGGCCCCCCTTTCCCGATCCTTTCGTACTGGGGAAAGTAGCGTTACAGATAGAAACTGACCTGGATTGCTCCGGTCTGAACTCAGATCACGTAGGACTTTAATCGTTGAACAAACGAACCCTTAATAGCGGCTGCACCACCAGGATGTCCTGATCCAACATCGAGGTCGTAAACCCCCTCGTCGATATGGGCTCTGGGAGAGGATTGCGCTGTTATCCCTAGGGTAACTTGGTCCGTTGATCGGCTCTTGAGCCGGATCATTATTGGTCAGATGTTCTGCGGCTTAAAGATGTCTCTTTCAGCTTTAGGGGTGTTGGCCCAGTCCACTCGGAGGCTTTCTTTTCCTCCGCGGTCGCCCCAACCGAAGGTAAAATTTTATGGTCACTAAGTTCTTGCTTTCCACAGAGTTGCTTGACGTGGCTAAATTTTGTACCTTAAGCTCCAAAGGGTCTTCTCGTCTTGTAGTATTATACCCGCTTCTGCACGGATAGATCAATTTCACTGACTGGAGGGGGGAGACAGTTAAGCCCTCGTCTAGCCATTCATACAGGTCTCTATTTAAAAGACAAGTGATTGCGCTACCTTTGCACGGTCAATATACCGCGGCCGTTGAACCCGTAGTCACTGGGCAGGCTGGACCTCCTATACGTTGTGTTGCAGGAGGCGATGTTTTTGGTAAACAGGCGAGGCTTGTGTTTGCCGAGTTCCTTCCCCCTCTTTTAGTCTTTCCCTTTTATGCCACTCCAGTGTGGGATTAACGATTAGTTAGTTGTGAGTTCTTCTTGAGGTTTTTACTATCCACAATGCCCTCTTTGGTTGGGCTCGTTAAATTCCAGTGGTTGGTCCGATCTGGTTTACACTTGTGGCGGGAGAAGATCAATTCTTCTTGTTACTCATTTTAGCATAGTCTCACCCATGCGGGCATGGGTTGGCCTAATACAGTTAGGGGAGTAAGATTTTTTATCGGGATAATAAATTTCGTTCTGTCCGAGCTTTAACGCTTTCTGTTTAGATGGCTGCTTTCAGGCCCACTAGAACAGTATATCTTATATAATATGATCTTTATCCTCCTGTTAAGGTTGTATCCTTTGTTAAAGGGGCTGTACCCCCTTCAACTAACTCTCGTACGTTTCCATAGTATCTTGATGTTATGTTTCTTGATTAAGGGTACACGAGGCTGAACTTCTATCCATTTCTTAGGCAACCAGCTATCACCAGGTTCGGTAGGTCTGTCACTTCTACCCGGAGCTCTTCCCACTCTTTTGCCACAGAGACGGGTTAGCCCTAAATTATATAGGCTGTCTCGGGGTAGCTCACCTGGTTTCGGGGTGTCAAACTAAAGATCTCTTCGCTTGAGGGTGCTGGCTAAATCATGATGCAAAAGGTACAAGGTTTAGTCTTTGTTTTTTAGTGCTTATATGGGTTGTTTCATTTCTCTTTCAGCTTTCCCTTGCGGTACTTTTTCTATTGCTCTAGGGCGAACCTTTTCTGTCTCCCATACTCAGGTAAAAAAATGGTTTAGTTTGAAGGGTGGGGTCCTGTTTTGTTAATAATATTGTTGAGTTATATGTGTGGTTAGGCTAGCTGGTTGGCTCAGGGCGACCCAATTTGCATGGATGTCTTCTCGGTGTAAGTGAGATGCTTAACTAGCTCAGCCACGCCCTGAATTTTATCCAAGTGCACCTTCCGGTACACTTACCATGTTACGACTTGCCTCCCCTTGTCAGAGCTTTGGTGTTAAGTAACTTTATTGCATTTCGACAGGGGAGAGTGACGGGCGGTGTGTACGCGTCTCAGAGCCGGGTTCAAAAGGACACGCTGCTTCCTTCTTACTACTAAATCCTCCTTCAAGCACTATTTCATGTTGCATGTCCGTAGTGTTCTATAATAGAAAATGTAGCCCATTTCTTCCCACTTCGTACGCTACACCTCGACCTGACGTTCTGGGTTGTGCCCATTTTGCTTACTTTTATTGCCTTCACAGGGTAAGCTGACGACGGCGGTATATAGGCTGGGATGGCTAGAAGTGGTGAGGTTTAACGGGGGTTATCGGTTCTAGAACAGGCTCCTCTAGGGGGGTCTGAGGCACCGTCAGGTCCTTTGGGTTTCAAGCTAATGCTCGTAGTACCCGGGCGAACGTCTATTGTAGCTGGACGTCTGGGTTTATGACTGAGCATAGTGGGGTATCTAATCCCAGTTTGTTTCTCAGTTTTCGTGGGGTCAGGTGGACGTTCTTAAAGTTACTTTCGTATATTGGGCTTCGGACTCCTAGAAGCGTATGACAGCCAACGGGCCATTCGACTTTATTGTTTTACTTTCCTTAACCACCCTTTACGCCGTTATACTGTCAACTAGGGCCTCTCGTTTAACCGCGGTGGCTGGCACGAGTTTTACCGGCCCTCTTAGCTCTGACTGAGTCAAGTTTTCACTTATGGCTTAATATTTATCACTGCTGAATTCCCTTGGGGGTGTGGCTAGGCCTGGCGTCTTGGGCTAAGCGTTGTGCCTGATGCCTGCTCCTCGTCCCCGGGCGGGGGATTAAGGGCTTACTCACGGGGCTGCGGAGACTTGCATGTGTAAGTTGGGCTAGAGCTGACAGTAAGGTCGGGACCATGCCTTTGTGCATGCGGAGCTTCTCAGGGCTCATCTTAACATCTTCAGTGTTATGCTTTGTATTAAGCTACGCTAGC